TGAGATTGACAATGATAGTTCTTTTATGTTTATGAGTGAACTAGAAAGTTTTTTTTCTAGTTATTTGAATAGTGGGTCCAAGAACTACTATTATCATTACATGTATGATACTCAATCTAGTTGGAATAATCACATTAATAGTTGCATTAATAGTTATATTCATTTTGAAGTTAGTATTAATAGTTCTATTTCAGGTTATACCGATTATTACAGTAACAGTTATAATTATAATTATAGTTTCATTTATACTGAAAGTAGTGAAAGTGGGAATTCGAGTATAAAAACTAGTAATAATGACAGCGATCCCAATATAAGAGAAGAGTCTAATGATTTCGATATGAATCAAAGATACAAACATTTATGGGTTCAATGCGAAAATTGTTATGGATTAAATTATAAAAAATTTTTTAAGTCAAAAATGAATATTTGTGAACAGTGTGGATATCATTTGAAAATGAGTAGTTCAGATAGAATCGAACTTTTGATTGATTCGGGCACTTGGGATCCTATGGATGAAGAGATGGTCTCTATGGACCCTATTGAATTTCATTCAGAGGAAGAACCTTATAAAGATCGTATTGATTCTTATCAAAGAAAAACAGGTTTAACTGAAGCTGTTCAAACAGGCATAGGTCAACTAAATGGTATTCCAATAGCAGTTGGGGTTATGGATTTTCAGTTTATGGGAGGTAGTATGGGATCCGTAGTCGGCGAGAAAATCACCCGTTTGATCGAGTATGCTACTAATCGATCTTTACCTGTCATTATTGTGTGTGCTTCTGGGGGAGCACGCATGCAAGAAGGAAGTTTGAGCTTGATGCAAATGGCTAAAATATCTTCTGCTTTATATGATTATCAATCAAATAAAAAGTTATTCTATATATCAATCCTTACATCTCCTACAACTGGTGGAGTAACAGCCAGTTTTGGTATGTTGGGAGATGTCATTATTGCTGAACCAAATGCCTACATTGCATTTGCGGGTAAAAGAGTAATTGAACAAACATTGAATAAAACAGTACCCGATGGTTCACAAGCGGCTGAGTATTCATTCCATAAGGGCTTATTCGACCCAATCGTACCACGTAATCCTTTAAGGGGTGTTCTGAGTGAGTTATTTCAGCTCCACGGTTTCTTTCCTCTGAATAAAAATTCAATATATTAAAGTATAGCACTCGATTCAATTCAATTATTTGTAGCGAACGAGTATTTAGTTCATCGTAAAAAAAAACTTAAGTTAAGAAGAGTGGTGTTTTCTTTGGTGACATAAGTTCCACTTGTAGTAAGAGCCGGAAGTTTCGGATAATTATTATTTTTTCCTCCAGATCGATTATTCTATATTTTTATCTTATCCCTATTCCTTATTACTAATCATGAATCCTTTATAAATCAATAGGATAAAAAAGATAAAAGAGTAAGTTTCTCCTTCCGAGGAATTGGGGGAAGGGAAGACATTAATAAAAAAAGAATTTTATTTGGTCTTCTTAACGTATTAATTTCATTTTAATAGAGACAATAATATAAATATATCTTAATTATCTTATTAATAATATATCATATTTGAATCTTATATCTTATAACTTATAATTAATATTAAGATTCAAATATGATATATTATAGAAAGGAGTGAAAGAACCCTCACTTTTCTTTTTTATTATAGAATTGAGTTACCGTTTGCTTTGTTGGATTCGATTAGTGAAAGTCGCGAACTCATAATAAACTCTTTAATACCCTTAGTAAAAAAAAATAGAAAGAGAAAGAATAAAAAAGGATGGAAGAAGAAGAATAGGAAAGTTTTTTATATTAAAGTGAATTATCATACATATTTATGTAGAACGATGAATTAGGTACACTTAATTCAGGTCTATATTCCTTGCACTTATTAACTACTTAATATTATTTATATTAGATATACTTATCAGAAGATATCTTTAAAATACAAATATTAAATTGGGGCACCCATTCTATGACAGATCTACCCTCTATTTTTGTGCCTTTAGTGGGCCTAGTATTTCCGGCAATTGCAATGGCTTCTTTATCTCTTCATGTCCAAGAAAATAAGATTGTCTAGATTCGATGAGAGCAAATCTCATCCATTTATTTCAACACTGGATCATAATACAAATATTTATTTAGTCTAATATGGTACGATATGTGGCTCTTTCCGAACACAAATGAGAGACTCATATGCATACGGATACACGATATCTACATAAATGCAGATTCTATATGGGTATAGCTGGTTAAAAATGGATCGGCGAATAGTTTTAAATATAAAGTCAATTTATCTAACTAATTACTCCTAATAGTTCCCGTCAAAATAGTGCTAGTTGATGAGAGTTACTTGGGGGTCAAGAAAAGTAAAGTCAAATTCATTTGGGTTATTCTCTCAATTCCAATCGAATACAACCTTAGTATAGTAAGTATAGTATGAACTGGCGATCAGAGCATATCTGGATAGAACTTATAACGGGGTCTCGAAAAACAAGTAATTTTTTTTTGGCCTGTAGCCTTTTTTTAGGTTCATTAGGGTTCTTAGTGGTTGGAACTTCCAGTTATCTCGGTAGAAATCTTATATCCATATTTCCATCTCAGCAAATATTTTTTTTTCCGCAAGGGATCATAATGTCTTTTTATGGGATCGCGGGTCTATTTATTAGCTCCTATTTGTGGTGTACAATTGCGTGGAATGTAGGTAGTGGTTATGACCGATTTGATAGAAAAGAAGGAATTGTTTGTATTTTTCGTTGGGGATTTCCTGGAATAAATCGTCGCATTTTCCTTCGTTTCCTTATGAGAGATATACAATCCATCAGAATGGAGGTTAAAGAGGGTCTTTATCCTCGTCGTGTCCTTTATATGGAAATAAGAGGCCAAGGGGCGGTTCCCTTGACTGGCACTGATGAGAATCTTACTCCACGAGAAATTGAACAAAAAGCTGCCGAATTAGCATATTTCTTGCGTGTACCAATCGAAGTATTTTGAAATGAAGAATTAATGTTTTCTCAGTATGAGGTAGGGAACTTGCTAATTCCCTTTTTAATACAATTGAAGTTTCGTTTCTTCAAAAGACTTATTTGATCAAAACATATTAGATTTTATTTCTCCCTTCTGTTAGCGGGTAAACCCACATGGAATAAAACAAAAGTGAGAGATTTTATATGGAACAACTAAACTCTAATAAAAATCCATTTTTTCTATACCAAAACCCTTTTTTTTATGCGCAGGGAGCCCACAATTTATAATTTATACTAAATAAAATTTTATATAATTTATACTAATAAAAATAAAAAGTCTAAATTAAGTATGCATTCATCAAACATATTCGAACATTTATTTCGTAATACAGAATTCATCTTTTTAGACCCAATATTTCGAATTTATAGGTTATATTATTCCTGGACTGTGGTTAGGCGGTGAAACATTTCGAAATAATTAATTGATCCGAGAAGGCATTTTTTTGTTTCGAAATCCAAATCATATTCGTTACTTCTAGTGGATTTTCGAGTATTCATCGACAGGACCAAATAACAAATTTTCTAAATACAAGGACTAAATTTTTACACAAAAATGGGAATAGATTCATTGGTTCGATACGATACCTTAGTTATAGAATTTGTGTTCAGATAAATATCTGATAAAATCCACGAATGCAGCAGATTCATTAACAATTTACAGATAAAAAATGAAAAAAAAATCATTGACTTCCCTCCCATATCTTGTATCCATAGTATTTTTGCCCTGGTGGGTCTCTCTTTCATTTAATAAAAGTCTGGAACCTTGGGTTATTAATTGGTGGAATACCCGGCAATCTGAAACTTTCTTGAATGATATTCAAGAGAAAAGGATTCTAGAAAAATTTATAGAATTAGAAGAACTATTCCTCTTGGACGAAATGATAAAGGAATACCCTGAAACACAGATACAAAAGCTTCGTATAGGAATACACAAGGAAACGGTACAATTAGTCAAAACACACGATGAGTATAATCTCCATATCATTTTTAATTTATCGACAAATATAATCTGTTTCGCTATTCTAAGTGGTTATTGTATTCTGGGTAATGAAGAACTTGTTATTCTTAATTCTTGGGTTCAGGAATTCCTGTATAACTTGAGTGACACAATAAAAGCTTTTTCAATTCTTTTAGTTACTGATTTATGGATCGGATTTCATTCAACCCATGGTTGGGAACTTATGATTGGTTCGGTCTACAACGATTTTGGATTGGCTCATAACGATAAAATTATATCCGGTCTTGTTTCCACTTTTCCAGTTATTCTAGATACAATTGTGAAATATTGGATCTTTTATTATTTAAATCGTGTATCTCCTTCGCTTGTAGTCATTTATCATTCAATCAACGAATAAAGAACTCATTTGATCTCTTGATATCAATCAAATAAGAATGTTTCTTCGTGTTTAAAGAATAAAGAAAGTATTTTCAATCTTACTTAATTCTTTATTTATACTTATACCTGTTCAAGGTATTCGTCCCATATTCTAGTACAATTATTCCAGTACAATGGCAGACTCGTGGATAGGGAACTACACTAGTTAGTTACCTTTCTAATTTATTGTAGAAATTCTGGGATCAATGATTGAACCATGCAAAATATAACTATTTTTTCTTGGGTAAAGGAACAGATGACTCGATCCATTTCTGTATCGATCATGATATATGTAATAACTCGGGTATCTATTTCAAATGCATATCCCATTTTTGCGCAGCAGGGTTATGAAAATCCGCGTGAAGCAACTGGACGAATTGTATGTGCAAATTGCCATTTAGCTAATAAACCCGTGGATATTGAAGTTCCGCAAACTGTACTTCCTGATACTGTATTTGAAGCAGTTGTTCGAATCCCCTATGATATGCAACTGAAACAAGTTCTTGCTAATGGGAAAAAGGGGGCTTTGAATGTGGGAGCTGTTCTTATTTTACCCGAAGGATTTGAATTAGCCCCCCCCGATCGTATTTCTCCCGAGGTGAAAGAAA